AGGCAGATATTTCTATGCATTCCTCTGCCAAGTCCAGTTCCTCTCAGTCTCTCGATTGCATCGGCCAGGTCCTTCCGATAAAAGCTCATCCCTTCCTCCAAGAGCTATCCGTCTATTCGAAGGAATGAAAGCTCAACCGGAACAAACGCTAGATTCAAGTCCTTTGGTTGCCACCCACCACCAGTGGGAGAGGCAGAACAATGAATCAATTTCCTAGATCCAATGGTTTCTCGGGCGATCCCATTCCCATTTCCACCTATCGAAGCCCAACCAAGTGAGGCACTTCCACCGGATTCGTTCAAAGCTTTCCATCGGGTCAAACAAGCGACTCTCGTTCCTATGATTCACCCGGTACTCTCCACCTGTTGTGGATCCGAAGCTAGCCCACCTCATGTTCCCATCCATGGATCCAAGCTTTAAACTACTCATTCATCTTAGGCAAAGCACTAGTTGGAAGTGAAGAGGGACTATTAGCTAGCTTCTCTTGTTTCTTTACTTGTGGAATTCATCAGATGTAGCAGGAAATAATTACCAAGTGTGTACGCTCAATCCGTAGCTTGTTTTGGTTAGCTTTATCCTTGAAAGAATAAGCAGCTTCTTGTTTAGGGCGGGCTATCTTGACTCTTGAGCCTGAGAGGGAGAAGGCTTCCCGCGTGGACGGATTAGCAATCCCTAGTCTTCCATAACGCGTATTGGACTTATGTTTCCTCCTCCTCGAAGATGATGGATCTATGGTTACGACCATTCTTTATGGCTCTGTACCAATAGTACAGATTCGATTTAGGCTCTTTAAAGAATCACCCAACTGGTTTGATTTCTTTTTTGCAGTAATCAGAAAGTTAGCTCTTTTTCCAGACCTGTGGCCTTGGAGTTCATCCCCGTCCTCTGCCAGGTGAGAAGGAAGATGAGAGATACGTTCCTCGTCTTCAACTTTCTTCCAGGAAAGCCTTTCACCGAGCGAGCAGCTAAGCGAGTTCATCCGCATCTGTTGTCGTTCAAGTAGGTCTTTGGTTGTAGTAGTGTAGGCATAGGAGAAGACTGATTCCTAGCCTTTCTATTTACTAAGGTCAGGAAGGGGGAAGGTGAAAAGTTCAAGTTCATTCCTCCCTCTAATTCCATCTCAGCCTATCCGCCACAGAACAGGGGCGGGCTCTTTCTTCTTGTTCTTGCGTGACATCTCGGTAAGGCTTTAGATATATAGGAACTAGGGAAAAGAACCTCTTGCCGTCCTTGTCGATCGAAAAAAAGATCGGGCGGGGAAAAAAGGATTCAAATCTGCGTACTACTCCCTAGCTTCTTGAAACCACCAATCCATTACGATGCCAGCAAAGAAAACCAACGCTTAAGACGCTATTGGAGACTCGCGTAGCTATTATTCGAAGCTTATTAATTGATTTACTGCGTTCAAGGCATGACCGCGTGATAGGTGTCCTTTTCCCCCTACTCAAGAAGAAGAGTTACATGTGAGTTCCGATCGTGATATGACAAACAAATCTTACTTTTTCTTTCCCAAGCTGGCGCATAACCTCTGGACCGATAGGAAGATCGATGACCCGCATCCTACAACTTCAAAGAAGTATTTGTATCACACCCGAGCAATGGACCGGGGAAGGAGTTTCATTCATTTACGGAGTTTGGAAGCGAGGACGATCCAGGATCGACTGCTATCTGAAGAAGTGGAGTGGAATGGATCTGATTACCCATTGGCGTCTGCATTGACGCTTCTGACTAGCCCTACTCTGTGTCTTTTGCGTTTCCTTATTCATGTACTCATGTCTATTTCTATTTGTATGATACTTATATTGCAATCGATCTATCCCTTGGTCCTGCCAATCGAATTGTTAAGTATGTTTTTTCCCTTTCGAGAAATGGTGACAGTACCAAATGCCGAATTAGCGGCTGTACCAAATGGTCAATGCCTCTGGGGTTTCCCTTCTCTTCAGCTCTCTCCGGTTTCACCGATGTGTTGTGGCATGAAAAACAGTGTACATGCACGCTTAGACGCCCTTGCTTAAGGCATTCATCTATACTCTCCCCCGGGGGAAGCGAGCTATTCCTTCAATAATGCTTGATCCATCCTTTAGGGCACAAGTCATTCCCCGGAATAGATCCCTTCGGAGAAATCTCTAAACTAGAATCCAGCAATAGTAGTGAAACTCGGAGACCCGTCCTGTAACCCTACTCCAGTCTCGCACATCCCATCCAGGCAAAGCAGTCTTGCCAAACGTTCTAATTGTTGAATTACTACTTGTAAATATGTATTTCCTTTAGCTCTACTCATTGAAGATTTCCTTCGTTATAGTAACTGACAGGTCCAGGTCAAGAAGGAGGTAAACAAGTATGTGTTCAAAATCCAGTTCAACTAAGCGCTACTCACTCATTGAAGTAAGAATTTCTTTCTATGGAAAGGCAGAGGTAAACTCATGTAAGTCTGTCTGCCAGGCTAAAGCACCCAATGCTGTCTCCACCAACGGATGGCTTGGGAAAAGAAGTACAAGCGGCGATGGAAGTTGAGTAACTGTCTTGGAAATAGGTAAGTCGGGCACATATTCGAGTTCCGATTCTAGGCTATCTATAGAAGAATGGAGTGTTAGAAATTCGACTATTTAAGCTGTTGGTGCAGAGGTAAGCAAGTCAGTCTCGGGTGGGAAGTCAGCACTATCAACTCAGGCGGGTCTTCAGTCCAAAGAAAAAGAAAGCGGTGGTCTGTACTTGAAAATAGGACTCTACTTTTTGATTGAAATAGGACTGTACTAGCATCTGCAAAAGGCAAAGCATGACCTATCGTGTAGTACTTCGGGTGTCGATCCACAGGGAAAAAATGGGAGAACTGGTTGGTTTGCACAAGTTCAAATATCTTGGCCTAACCTAATTTGTAGAAACCTGCGGCCTAAATTAAAGACTAATTATAAACTAAAGAAAATCGAAATCGCCTAAGGCGCGTGCGGCCAAGGTCTTCCATAGGAGCTCGAAGGAAGAGGTTATGAATAACTATACAATTTATAAGATGCAGTGGATTAGCTAGACATTGAAAAGCTGCCACTCTGAGGGAATTTGTTTGCATAAGCTACAGGTGCTATAAAGCAATCATGTACTGAGTACAAAGCTATTCCATTATAGTGAGCAGTATCAAATACGTAACAAGCAATAGAAGCATCCTGGCAGGTGTATAGAACTAGCAAAGTGGTTTAGGAAAGGGCATATGAATAGGCAGTTTGGCAAGTGAGTAGTAGACTCTTCCTGAATCCGAAGCCTAGTAGTTTTCCTTCTTTCACGGCCATCCCTTGCGGACAATAACAACGATCTAGTCCAACTTGAATTCCAATCAGAAAATAAAGGAATTAGCTTTGGTTGTTTGATCAAGAGAGCAAGTCAAGCTGCCAAGTAACCAATTCATCCCCTTATTCCCAAGTTCTTATTAGATTGTTTGCCAACTTTCATTGAAGTCCTGGAAAATTCCCTTAGATAAGGGATAGGTCTGTTTTAATTAACGAATCGAGCCCCTTGAGTAGAATCTATCGTATCGAGGGCATACTCAAACTTATGATATAGAGCGCATCCAGTTGTGTAGTATTTAGCTTACAAGGATTGACTCGACACCATCGATGCGTAGTCTATCAATCAATTTAATGGGACTTATTTATATGCCTGTTACGAGGGGAATCTGCCTGTTATTCAATCTATCTCTTCAATCTGCTTACTGGTTTCCTTCTCGGCCAATGGAACATCTATCGCTTCCTAATCTGGAACTGAACTGAACAGAAATCTTGGTCAAGTATTGGGAAAAGGAAAGAGGCCCTTTTCTTTTTCAAAACTAAGAAGGAGATGTGCATAGCGTTGTAAAGATCGGCAGAAGAGGAAGGGTGCAGTTAAGTTACAACATCTTCTGTATAAAAGATTGAATAGCTCTCCGGCTTGCGTAGCTCAGCCCTCGATTCTGATCTGGTCGAGAAATGAATGCCCAATGCAAATCGATGTACCGAAGGGAAGTGGAAACTTCTCCGTAGACCAGATACCAACCAGTACTGAGATAAGATGGATACCCATGTTTCCAATACAGAAATCCTCGTTTCACTCCTGGCTAATGGTATAGGACCTTCTTAAAGGAGTCAACCGACCTTCTAATGCGGATATTGACGGATTAGAGGGACAATATCGTTAACGAGTCCGTGCCGTTGCACGGGACAGCTGTTTTTCTACCTTTTGCTTCTCTCGCGATTGAGATGTTTGCTCTCCCCTTAGTGGTACATTGACCATTTTTCACATTTCTTGTTGGTGTTGCACATGCTCTCTTCTTCAAATAGGGTAGGATAGGAAGGATCTTTCTTTAAGCCACTACTTTCATCAGGGCTTCTTAATGGCCGACTCGTGCCAGCTGCTTACTTTCTCTCGAAGGAATCGGCATACCTGACAAGCAAACAGCGCTTGTGGAAATGGAAATGATATGACAATGACTCCAGCTTTCCCATAAGCTTCAATTGAGCGAGGTACCATCCATTAGAGACCATAGCCCTGGATATTCAGTTGAATCATACTTTTCTGGCTAGGGAAACAAGATGATCTACTCGTGCGAGAAAACTAGAGACTTTCTGCTCCTTGAGCCAGGAATACCCATATTCATTGGCAGCTGAAGACCAACACAATTGTGTTTTGAGATTAGATTGAAACAAGCATACTTTTCGGATGAGACAGCACCAAGTCAAATCTGGTCTGGCAAACACCTTCACTTCTCTGGGTCATACACGTACTTTACTCAATTCAGGAATGCTGATCTCAACGAAACCTATTCCTCTGTTTCTTGGCGCCAAAGGGACTACCACTATATTCCTTCCCTAATGATTTGAAGATTCTATTCCTCCGGATGTTTACGACTTCAATAACAGTCTGGAATTACGTACCTTGACTCATAGGAAGTCAGACCGCGGTGTTAAGTACCTATTTTATTCATCGCTAGAAGCCAATCATTACCTAAGGTTTCTTCCCCGGGTTTCAGGGTCGAAGGAACTATTTCTAACTGTTGACTCGAGTGCCAGGCCTTTGAACTCTCAGTATGTTAATTCACTGGCTCGGTATCTTCCCAAAGAGACTCGCTCTGGTGGACCATGCCTTCTGTGCCTTGAACGCACGAAATGATGAAAAGAAAGTGCATCCTATCCTGCTGCTGTAGCTAACGCGTTTAAGTATCCACTTGAGGAAAAAAGTTCTATGTCCGGTGACGGAACGGATGATTTCTTCCCAATTTCCCACCCCTGAGTATGCCATTGAGCGCTCGGGGCAGCTAAATTGATATAGTGGGGACCTCTGAATGTACTACGCTTATCTTCCCAAAGAAAGCAATTTCCTATCTACGGGATTCGACTCACAATTGCCCTAACCTCAGATAAACAGTACTTGATATTTCGGGGGACGGGCAGCTACCACCACCCCTAAGGTCAGTTCTGTTCCAAGAAAGAGAAACTTCTACTTGCCCTGGCGAGAACCACGCACTTTTCTCTAGGATTAATTTAGTAGATTAGAGTACCCGCGTCGAGCTGTTCCAAATTGGATCTGTTGTTTGTGGAAGTTTGATTCTCCCTTTCTAAGGTGGTTGGATTGCGGTGGGCCTTGGAGATGATGGTCCCCATAAATCAGAATGCACATAATCCAAGATACCTTCTGTTGTATGAACCGAAGTATTGAACTTCACCCTCTTGTGCTTGCCAAAGATGCAATGCTCACAGAACTTCAGCTTGCCAGTGCTATATCCATCAAGAAGTCCTCTCTTGTTTCATTCTGCCAAACCAAGTTCACTCATATGCCCGAGACGCATATGCAAAAGATTAGCAGCATCACAATCAGATAATTCATTTGAAACAACAGGGGCGGCATTACCTGAAATTGTCGTACCTCGAAGATAATAAAGACCGTTGGCCTTCTTTATGTCACCCTTCATTACAACAAGAGAACCTTTGGTGACCTTCAGGACTCCACCTCCACCTGAATACTTGTACCCCTTATCATCAAGGGCACTTAGCGAGATAAGATTTCTCTTCATCTTCGGAATGTATCGAACATCCGTTAAAGTTCTGATTGTGCCGTCAAACATCTTGATCCGAATAGAGCCTTTGCCTTCTATCTGACATGGTGAGTTATCACCCATCAAAACAGAACCAGCAGCACTAACAGGTTCATAAGTGGTAAACCAATCTCTATTCGGGCACATATGAAAAGGGCAAAGGAGCTTAGAAGGGTGATTTCGAGTCGTTATGATTATTAAGCTCAAATAACTTGAGGTGGTCGGTAGTAGAACTAGAGCTTTAAGCTAGCCTTTCAGCGGGGGCAATGTAGACACAGATGCAATATACAACAAATTCAATCTGACAATCGACCGACAAAATAGCAATACAAGAGAGAGGGAAAGCTAAAACGTGAGCAGCGAGTAGAAAAACGACGGACGACAATAGGCGCTGCTTCGCTGATGTCCATTGCTAGCTGGTCTTCAGATCAATTTATTCATCTTGGTGGTGTGCTCTGTGGTTCGCTCGGAGGAAGAAAGGGACCAAAGAGGGGATAGCTATGGTACTTTCTTCTTACTCTCTCACATGCATAACGAGCAATCAGACAGCATATAACTCGGTGGGATTTTGGAACTCGTCGTTTAGGGGGACCAATTCGCCTATTTCATAGCACCTTTGGGAGTCTTCGATGGAAGCAAAACCCACGATGGTGCTTATCTAGCTTCCAGTTCATGTGGGATTCCTTGCTACTTCCTATAGCTCTTCAAGGTTTTGCAGATACATTAGCAACTTTGGCCTCTATGATTGAGATTACCGAGGGACTCTGATACCAGTCTTGGTGCAATCGTCAGGGTCACCCGCCTACTGTTTTAGCCATATAAACTTGACAAGATGAGGATGGTTATGATCCGACAAGGTATGATGACATATAGGCCATACTTCCTAAATAGGTAAAGTAACCACCATAAGCTGAGGTGAAAGATCGAGTTGTACTTTTCAAAACTCTGCCCTGTTTATTATCTGTGGTGATAAGTTTTACATAAGATCATTTAACGGGATGCACCTTATCAGGATGCAGATCTAGATCACAAGTAAGCAGTGATGCGCGAGACGGGTGCAAGCTCGAGGAGCTAGGAAGGATGGAAGAAAGCTTGACCGTTTTTTCACTGAACTACTCGCACTTTTTGTTCTAAAAAGCTTAAATAGCTCAGTTCGAGAGAGGGTTGAGCTTCATCGGTTAGTGTGCACCAAAGGATGAGGTTTCTTTCCCGTCCTACAAATTGAAACCGTTCTAGCTTGATACTGCGATATCGGAAAATCATCCAACGGAGCATGGAAACCATTTCGGTGGCGGTAATGGCCTCCAGTAGTTTTCTATGGAACCATACCACTATGGTCATCTATATGATTAGACCGTGCCGCTTCACTAGACTTTCCTGAACCATCCATTTGATCCCCACGGTCGTGACACCACTTTCTAAACAAAAGTTGGCTAAATCCAATGCGGAACCAAGCAGTAAGATAAATTCATCATGGTAATTATTACTCGAAAACCAAAGTGGAACGGAGAGAACGGAGAGTCAGTTACAATGACTCAATTGTTGAGGAATCATGTTGAAAGAACAACATTCTGTGTAAGAAATCTCGTATATAGACATTTTTCATGTATATCCGGACGACGCTTTTGATTCCATTATGAAAGTACGCTGTACTGGACTTGCACCCCTAGTTACGCAGAAGTGCAAGCACAGAAGCGGATGACCGGACCTTACCAACATACTCAAAAAGTATTCTATACTGGGGTCTGTGCTCTTGACAAGCAGTGTTTCCAGTCTAGCTGTGTCAAATCGGGTGTTCAGTGTCCTTCTAGGTTCTGGCTGGTAGAGCAGAGGACTGAAAATCCTCTTTAGTTTAGCGCGTTGGACTCCAAATCCTTGCTGCGCTTGCTGTGGTTCGAATCCACCTCAGAACGAACAATGAATGAATGTGGGCTGGGCGGTCAACCAGGTAAGCCTGTGCCCAGGAAAGAAAGGACTAGGGAGGGATTGAGAGAAGCTTTCACAGTGGAAAATGCAAAAAAAGCATATCGTTCTTAGAAATTGTGGAATTTTACTCAGTTAGAGCTATGGTCAAGAGGGAAGTTTTGTAAAAGCAACAGGAAGAATTGCTCAGATACCCGTGAGCGAGGCTTACTTGGGTCGTGTTATAAATGCTCTGGCTAAACCTATTGATGGGAGAGGCGAAATTGTAGCTTCGGAATCTCGCTTAATTGAATCTCCTGCTCCGGGTAGAATTTCCAGGCGTTCTGTATATGAACCCCTTCAAACAGGGCTTATTGCTATCGATTCGATGATCCCCATAGGGCGCGGTCAGCGAGAGTTCATTATTGGGGACAGACAGACTGGCAAAACAGCAGTAGCCACAGATACAATTCGAAAGACAAAAGGGAAAGATGTAAGAAGAACGAGAGCGAAAGAAAATGCAAGTGCAAGAGAGAGAATTGTAGGCTTATTTCCTAAAAGCGGTGGAGTGGATACGTATTTGTTGTTCTGGTCGATTAGGAGCAGCCACAATTGCTTCAGCCGGAGCTGCTGTCGGTATTGGAAACGTCCTCAGTTCCTCGATGCATTCCCGACTGATATAGTCTTTGGTTCGGGATACAACCATTGTAGATTCCAGCCGAGAAGACCAGGAAAAGATAAGGATAAAGAATGTCATATATCTCAGGAGCTAGATCACTTCCCGATGAACAAGTCAGAATTGCCTCAACAAAAATGGATGGAATTGGACCGAAAAAAGCCATTCAGCTTCGTTATCGATTAGGTATCAGTGGGAACATCAAGATGAATGAGTTAACTAAGTATCAGATCGACCAAATTGAACAAATGATAGCTCAAGATCATGTTGTTCATTGGGAATTGAAGAGGGGAGAACGAGCAGACATCGAACGATTAATTTCTATTTCTCGTTATCGTGGAATTCGTCATCAAGATGGATCGCCCTTACGCGGTCAACGAACTCATACTAATGCAAGGACTGCTCGCAAGCAAATTCGGAAATGAAAGAAGGCTACCGAAAGAACAAGCAACGGATTTCGCGCTCATCCCTTGCTAAAGCGCATACGTTTTCTTGCTCCTTGGTACTTGTCTGATCAATCACACTGTTCATTAGTTCACTTGATTTTTCGTTCATTTTCGATGTCTTGAACCGCTTACTAATCACGTATACGTATAGTAGGCCCCCTTCGCCACTCCACGTCTGGCCCGTCTTGGTCTCGCTCACTTCGCCCGCCTATCGTATCGGCTCGGCTTCGTCCGTCAAGCGACAGCTTCTGCCTCTGACGGCTTCACTATCGCTCATGACTGGTAGTTGTCTCTATGTAGTAGTCGGCCTTTGTTAAGCTTCGCCAGAAGCGACTAGTCGCTTCCCGAATGCCTCTTTCTTTTACTAATTAATGTGTATGGTCTAGTCTTTCCAATGCCTCCTTCCTTGCCGCCAACGCACGCTAGATGGAGAGTAAGCAAGCTACCTTGCTTTCATTGCATTCGTTAAACGGTAGCTTCCGCGCCCTTCCTGCCTGCTTCAATTGATGTGAATGATCGTGTCTTCGACATCAATTTAAGTCTGATTAGATATGTCATTGAAACAAATCTGTTTTGTCTCTGTTTTCTTTTCGGATGATGAGGATGAGCCAGCCGATCCTAACATAATTTAGGAGGAGCCGGACGACGAAGCCTCAAAATCAGATAAAGATGTCTCCGACGCGACCGGACTTCAACTATATTTTATAGGGGTCAGGAGGGACAATAAAGATATGCTGTTTTCTATCAGTCCCAAGCGGATACCCCCCCCAGCTTCCACGGTCCGCTTACCGAGGAAGAGATGCGGGAGGACCCAGGGCCAGAGCAAGTTGGGTTGGGGTATAGAGCCGTAAGCGCGGTGGGGGTGACAGAGGATGTGCTCGTACGGTTCATAGTTGGGTATGATATTCTCGTGGATTGTTGGGAACGTCCTCTATATTCGAAATATGCCTTTCTAGGAGCATTACGATCTGCAGCTCAAATGGTCCCTTATGAAGTCTCTATTGGTCTTATTCTTATTGTGCGCCTTGTGAGCACGTTTGGATCCGCGAAGGCAATCGCTCGGATCTTCCCCTAACCCAACCCGGGAACGGACCGGAGGGAACCGCAGCATGAGGAATGTCCGCGTCTCGTCGCAAGGCTCATTTGGAGTTTTGGGTCATAGGGCGGGCAGTCCGGGACACAAGGGTCCTGGTACTACCCAGGTGCGAAGAACCCCGGAGGCGACTGCAATGAGCAAAAATGTCACTCACCGGCCTAAACGACGAGCAAACACTCGAACGTGAGAGCAAGGGATCACCCAACGAATGGACGAGCTCCAAGGAGGGAGGAGAAAGGGAGGCAAGAACCATGCTTTCAGAGAAGTGGCGGTCCACTCTGACAAAATAAAATAACAGACTAAGCCGTGCCGTAAGGGGGGGCATTCTCCACACGGAACGGGGCCAAGGCCTTCATGTATGGGTGACAGATCGGCCATAGGAGTACTCCGGGATATACACCAGGGCAACTAATGTCGAGCATACGATGATGCCGCCCGTTTTCATTTCGTGAAAGTCCCCGGCAGAGGAAAGGGCTGTAGGTGATGGCGCGTTCTGCTTCTTAGGGCGATGAAATCGTTCCTATGGGATCGTGCGTGGCAGCTGGTATAGATGATGATGAAAGGCGGGCCGCTTGAACCGGGACCTATTCTCATAATAGGCAGCAAGCAAAGCTAAATAGGAAAGGGGGCGACTGCCTTTTTCGTCATAAATCAAAAGGGTGGAATGTGGAGCTAATATGGCTGGCTACAAGTATAGCCAAAGAAAGATGAGACGAGACGGACTGTCAGAGGACGCAGCGGGACTACCAGGGGAAAGCCCGCCCCCGCTAGCTAACATAGATATCTATTCTCGGTGCGCATATTCGAGATTTGGAATCTCTTTCCGACCAGGCCAGGCCGAATCGGGCCACCACTTGGGATGGGAATGGCTCAGCCCACATGCATCATTTGATGAAAGCACTCCAGTCCAGTCGCCTCCGATCAGTGGCTTGTCAACCACCGGACCGTAGCTCCTCACCAAATGCCCCTGCGTTGGGGCAACACAGCACATGACTAGTTCGCTCAAGGACCACACCCTCTCGAGAGCAGGATGCCGGCCGAGATGGAGTGCCAACCTAGACTTTCCTTGGGCTTGCCTTGCCCCAACATCTAAATAAAGGGTGGGCGCCGAAAAGGAAGCAGTGACGCCTTTTCGACGAAAGCAAAGCTTAGCTTGGTAGGCGCAGCTTACTCACCCTACTCCCTTAGACAATGCAATGCTCTGAACACGAAAGTTTGCAGTTCAGCCCTCTTCTCCCATGCAGAGTCGCAGGCAGCGCCTCGGATAAAAGCACGGACGAGCCACATGCAGGGAAACTTGCACGTGTGGTTCTGGCCGGGGACCCCGGTATACTGTACTAATATGTGTAGGTCCCTGTAATTCGAGTGAGATTGTCATGGCGCAAAAGCAGATATGGTCCGGTATTCCCTTGTTCCCCGTATTGGTTATGTTCCTTATTCCTCGTCTAGCAGAAACTAATCGAGCTCCGTCTGATCTCCCAGAAGCGGAAGCTGAATTAGTTGCAGGTTATAATGTAGAATATGCGCGGGATGCGATCCTTAATAGTTCACTGTTGGCGGAAGCCAATGTCTCGGGGACTCATTCTGACTTAAACAAGGGGTGGGTCTTTACCAACTTCCAAATCCAAGATTTAGGGACAAAAAAGAGGGGCAGGGCACTCTTCATTCTTCATTCGAAACTCATGAATGTCGGGTCGGAGGTTTTTGCCTTGTTATCAAAAAGGGGAGTTGGGTAAAGCAAACTCCCTCCTTGGACGAGCACGGGGCTTAGTCAAGTAGAACCGGGTTGCGCTGCTTGATGCTCCGATCGAAAACAAATCAGTGGGGCCATGCCGGTACGACAGAATATGCGTTAGAAAGGTCAATCCCTCCCCCCCCTTTTTTTTTCAAAACCGGGCCGAACTTCTAAAAAGCAGCCCACCCGCTTCCATAGAACAATATCGCGGCAACGTAGACCTAAGTGGATTTATTGGATCCTGGGGAACCATCACAAGTACGGCCGGCCTATAGAACGAGAATGCCGTGTCGTCCAGCGGAGCTTAGAAGAAGGTGACTCGGAGCCTAAGGAAGGTGACTCGCGCAGACAGCTGACTCCTTTTTTCAATAGAAAGGAATAGCCAAACCTACCCAGCTGGCTGGTCAATCTCAGTGATCTTATCGGCCGGCAAAGCGGAGACGGACGACCACGGTCCCGACCTTACCAGCACCGTAGGTTTACTAATCAATGAAGCCCCTCAACCTACTATCTTTTCTTACAAACTCAACCAAGCCTAACCAAACCCCATGCTCACGACATGTTCTTGATATTGATTGAGTTGGAGGGAGTCAGAGACTACCACGGAATCCTTCCATAGTCACCCCGGTGACCTTCGTCACCAAAGCGTCACGACTGTTTCCAAGACCCCTCATATAATCTCCAGTGGGGATCAGTCGGAGCACGTAGGAATGCCGACCACTACATAAGCCACGTCTGGCTGAGGCGAGCAGCAAGCGGGGGAGAGTCTTTTTAAGTACAAGAACGTTGGGGTGGGACGCTAGTACTTAAACTAGGGTTGCTTCTTAGCGCTAATCTTGCTTCAGCAGTTAGTTGTAGCGCGCCTTCCCTCCTTCTCTCATTTCGGAAAGATTTGGCAGTATTTTCTTATGATGACCTGGTCGAGAGAGTACGAAACATCGGTGTAAAAGATTGAGTGGGATGGTTATAGTAAGGGGCGAACCAAGTGCTTGGGCGAAGAAGCGAATCAATCAGAATGGAGACAAGGAAAGGAGGAGAGGCGAAACTAAAAAAAAAGTAAAAGGGAACTCGACCGACTATCATGAGCGAAGTGAGGGAATTCCTTCTGATTGGATCCCTTAGGAGAGAGACAGAAGGTATTATGAAATAGAATCAGATCTTTGACGATCCAGTATTAGCTAGCAAGTGTATGGACTCAGACTTTGATGACTCCCTAGTGGCCAGGGAAGCGTTAGCTTCACCCTTTGAACGTCTCATTTACTCTCTCTAGCTCTCGACTTTACGTATAGGAATTTAAGGTACATTGGTCGATGAAAGTGAGCATCTATCTTACGCCACTTACTCTAGCTTGACTTTGTGGAAGACGTCCGATTGAATGATCTCCAGTGGGTTCTATTACCATGTGTACCCAGCCTGCTTCCTTATTTTGGACCAGCCTCTCTGCTTCTGTCAGTATAGAGGAAAGTCTTCAATCCCTTGAGAGAAAAAAAAAAAATGGCCAATAAAAGATACCTAGCATGACACATAAGCTACGCCATCTGAGCCTGTCCACTTGCTAGTCAGGAAAAATAACCGCTCCGTTCCGTGGGCTTCTTTCGCTGCTCTCTTCACGCTCGCTTTACGAGTGCAACCAAGTTCAATAAACTGTTCATGCTAATTCATAGACTATGCTGGTTTCTATCTAAGAGTCCTGTGAGACGCTTCCTTCTCATACACATCTGAAGCAACGTTTGATCATCAGCATTAGAGAGTTTTGCAGGTCCTTGAGAGAACGTTATCCAGTCAGTTATGACTTGACCATGGTCTGAGGTGAAATTGGTCCTGGTCCATAAAACGAAAGGTGCTGGGCAAGCGCAGAGAAGTCGTCTGAAGGGGAGTTCCATAGGAATGTTCAACTTCGATCAACCTTGGTTTGGTCCCATGCCTAAAAAAGAAAGATGGTCAAAAATAGGGGTTAGATAACCCACTGCTCGCCTAAGAATGTACTGACGTAATCCCTACTATGGCTTCCCGAAGGATCCAGCTGCTAAGAGGGTCCGAGCCATAACGGATTGATGTGACCGTAGCGGCGACTGGAATCGATCTGAATGAGGCAGTTATGGGACTTCTCTTATATAACAATATATATGGAGGAAGGATTCAAAAAAGGTGGGGGTCAAGGTGTATAATACGAGCTTCCACTTTCAGGCAATGAGCTAGCTTAACCCTGATTGCTTAAGGTTTAATACAGTCATGTTGGATCTGCTACTAAGAAAGGAAGAGAAAGACTGATTGCGACAGCTCAACCGGATGAGACATCTCTTATTTACAGAACTGTGCCAACGTGTGCCTACATTGTTTGATTTACCAGTTCCGGGTATTGGATTTTGGAATAGAAAGAATGAAACTAGTACCAGCTTATCGCCAACCGTGCTTTCTACCAACTCCACCAACCCCAGACGGGAATATTGATTTCGATTTAGCCGCACCTAAGCCCGCAACTGCTGCCTCTACTCCGCCTACTTCTTGTGCCGACTTCGCCAGCCTCGCGGGGTACCGATTTCCTCCTGCTTTGTGTGCGTGCCATTGACTCCTTTAATGGGTCGAAACCTACTTAGTTATCATTTGTATTTCGTCTATACAATACAAGAAAAGAAGGATTTGTGCTTAGCAAGACAGAGAATGGAATAAGTAAAAATGAACTAGTGTGTACCCTTTACCGAAAAGCAAATATGACAGATAGGGTACGACATATTGCTTATTCCTGGTTGATCTAGTTGACGACAGTTGCCTTGTTGGACCGATTGTGGATTGGAATAGAAGTTTATTATAGAAAGATATTCGTGTTTACTGATTTGGGAATGGAACTTGATGTAACCCATTGGAAACTCTCTTTGAGACTCATTATCTGTTATATACGACAGGCTAATTAAGTCCTTAAATTTCAGAAAGGAGTCTTTCCTTACTTCCTTACACAAAACTGTTATGTTGTTATGCTGCTCGTGCAATCAAAACTTAGAATAGAAGAAAAAGAGTTCCCTCGGGACCCATCCTCTTCTCCTTCGCTTGTGTGACTATCATGAGAAGAATTCCATTCCAAGAAGTCAAATAACAAGAAAAAGAAACGAGGTAAAGATCTGTTGTTACCAGTACCGACGAAATGGAGAAAGTGTCCTCCGGGAACGCAATCTACTACATTAGTTGGTGTAGCCAAAGAAGAGGATATCCCCTTTTTTTACCCATTGGTCTTCAGACCAGACCCATACCATAGCTACAAACACTTTAGAGTCGGAGGAGACTGGCCAGATCGCCTTCTTGAGGCTCTCTGGGCTTATCGGACGTCAATCTGTATAGCCACTGGTCAAACACCCTTCTCCTTAGTCGTTGGCATGGACGCCATTCTTCCCAGTGAACTCGACGATTCCTTCCCTGCGCGTTCTGCTCGACGACGATATGACTGATAATCAGAAGCGAGAGGCTCTGCTCTCGAAACTTGACCTCCTCGATTCGATCGATGGGAGAAAAAAAAGGTTACGAGCGGCAGAGCACGCACAAGTCTATCAACGTCAACTCAGCCGCGCTTATAAAAAAAAAGTCATATAAATCAAAAAGATTTCCAACGCACAGCACCCTAAGGGTCAACTTCAGCCCCTTCCTTAAGGAAAGATCTTTTATTGTAATAGCGGTCAACCCCAGGAACGCGTACCGCCTTGCCAATGAACATGGGGATGAACTTCCTGAACCTTGGAATGACATGTACTTGAAAAAGTACTACGCCTGACCGGCTTCCCGGTAAGCCCTGAAAAATGTTTGGCCTATCTGATATTTGTGCGTAAACCATAAATCCAAATCGATTCTAGACTGTCTTCCAATCTACATGCTTGACTGAGGTGAGGATGTGGCAGCTTTTGTTCACATCATATTCCATTAGATAGAAAGAGCTACAAAAGGTGTACCAGATAGATTCATATAGTAGGCTCAAATAGCGCTTTGACTGATATAGGTAAATCAATTTCCAATTTACATCCGGGTCTTATCTACTTAGTTGTAGGCATTGCCCCCTGAAATAGAACTTTTCGGGTCAGATACCCCCCAGCTTTTGCTATGGGGCTGGCGGGTTCACTCCTTGCCATGAATAGGGCTGGCTCCTTCCCCGAGATAGATAGAAGCCAAGCCCACTACGCGGTGCGAACTCCTAAAGAAGAGACTTAACTTACTTACTTACTTTCTTTCTTGCTTGCTTGTTCCCTAGGATTATGATGTTTTTTCCTGGGGTTGTTGCTTGCTTGGTTTGTTTATGCTTAGCAGCGGTTCGTTCCAAATAAAAAAGGTAGAAGCCGCTCAGAAACGATGTTCTCTTGTCCCCTCGGGACAGCGCTTTCACTCCTTTCCTCTGAGCTAAACCTAGACCTCCCACTCCCACTCTCACATGTAGGCGGAGATGGAGACTCGTTCAAACTTAGTCTACTAAAGGATGGAACCTTTCGGTTCATTTCCTTAAGGTAGGACGCCCGAGAGCCTATCCCCCTATTTCAGTTCAGATTCAGTCCGCCCTTAGACCGGAGTCCTTGGGCACCCTATATACCCCCGAATGGACAGGTAGCCAACCTGGCGGGAGTCGGCGGCAGAAGTGCCTGCTTGGGGATCTTCTTGAAATAAAACAGATGTCCATTCAATCGGAATTGAGAACAGAATACTCATCTTTATTGAGATTCCACGTCCAACATCTGAACGGGGACCTTCTCACCCTGAGCCATGTCTCAAACATATCCTTAGGGTTCTCCATCTCCGGGGGTCCAGGGTCAAAGTGAAGAAACCTTCTATTCGTTTCAAGGGACCCCATCTCAAGAGCCTAGGGCGTTGAAATTCAACCAAGAATCGAATCTACTTTCCCCCATGCTCCTCGCCAGCCATCTCCATCCGTCGCGCCAGTAGTAGTGAAGTTCCCACTCCACGTCGGCCGGCCGCCATGAGGTTTTCCGAAGCTTTGACCACAAGGAACTTATCTATCTCCTTCTCAAACTTGATCGCCTTTTTGGGGAGAATAAAAGGACACTCTTTTTCCATTTTTTCTATCAGGGCCCTTATCGGCTTCAATGGCCTTTTCTTGTCACAGATAAACACTTTATGCCCCACTTCCCTGCCAAATTTCCTGCTGCTCCCTTCTGCATTCCGTGGCTTTATGCCCTTTCTACCTACATCGATAATAGTTCAGCAGGAACTTAAACAACTCATCATTCATTTCTCGATCAATTTGAAACCTTAGAGTCAAAAAGTCCTTCCATGAATCTAGGGAAGGAAAACCACCTCTGACTTCACCAACTCCCCCTTTCTTTGGTCGAAGGTCAAGATCCTTTTTCCTATCTATTGAAGATGCAAAGAGAGATGCTTCTTCCTCTTCAAGTTGGAAGTGCAAGAAGAAATGCGGTAAATAGGAGTTCCATCTACCACGCACTCGCCCCACACTCCAGCTAACTTCAGCATCCATACTCAGCTAGTAGGAAGGTGCCGGGGACACTATGAACACACATCACATGTACTTGGTTGACTTCACGTCCCGTCTCACAACCGGGTAAGATCAAATAAACAAACAGCTTGCTTGCCCAATCCC